GTCCTAATACGTTACAAAATTTCGCTTTAGCCAATAATCCAATTAGAGGCCTAATTGGAACTAGGGTCTCAAACTCCTTAATACCATTATCTATTAAGAATGCATTTTCTAACGTTTGACTCCGTACCACGGACGGGTTTAGTCGTACACTTAAAAGAAAACCCATAAACTCCATGGGCCGATTTGATGATTGATTGATATAGATTCTTTGCAACCACAGGGAAAAATTATATTGCCAGAAATTGACAAAGTAATATTTCAATTTAGTCATCAGAAAAAATGCCCCCCTTGAAGCCAGAATCCATTTTCCCTGATATCGAACATAATGCAGAAAAGGGTCCTTGAAGAACCACAGGATAACCCCAGAATGCTTAGTAAATACTTTTACAAAATGTTCTAACTTTAGGTAGAAATAAACTCGTGCAAGAAAGGCTCCGTAAGATGTTGATGGTAAATGAGAGGATTGATTGCGGAGAAAAACGAAGATGGATTCGCATTCACACACGTAGGAATTATATAGGAACAATAAGAATCTTTGATTTTTTTTTTTTGAAAAATCGGAAACAGATTTCTTTAGAGTAATAACACTATTACAATACTCATAAAGAAAGAATCGTAATAAATGCAAACAAGAGGTATCTTTTACCCAGTAACGAATAGTTTGAACCAAGATTTCCAGATGGACAGGGTGAGGTATCAATATATCTAACACATAATTTAAACGTAAAAATTTGTCCTCTAAAAAAGGAAATATTGAATGAATTGATCGTAAATTTTGATATTTTTTTAGTCCTTTTCCGTCTAGGGAAGATATTAATCGCATAGAAAATGGAATTTCCGTAATAGTTGCAAATCCCTCTGAGATCTGTTGAGAATACAAATTTTTCTTGGGCACAAGAAATTCGGTTTTGTTAGAATCATTAACAGAAAGAATAAAAAAATTCTGTTGATACATTCGAATAACTAAACGTTTTATAACTAGTAAACTGTATTTTGTGTCAGAATTTTTTTTTTTATTTGACAACAAAATGGATCTGTTTAAACCTAAATCCTGATCATGTACAAGTGCATAAATATATTCCTGAAAGATAAGGGGGTATAAAAAATCATCGTGCCAAGATCTAGCTAATTCTAAATATCCTTGGAATTCCTCCATCGACCTGAAACGAAAAGAAAAGTAGAGGGTTTCTTGGGTTATAAAATGATACATAGTGCGATACAGTCAAAACAAGGTATTCTAGTACAAAAGAATAGATCCCTCGGAAACAGGTAAACTCATCAACGGACTCTCTATCTTTTTTCCATCTAATTGGTTTCGTTCCTATATAATTATAGGATAAGAAGATGGTTAGAAATCCTTTATTTTTTCAACTCAATCGCTCTTTTGATTTTGGAAAAAAAGTATCCTTATCAATATACTGTTTCTTCTACACATTCATCTCCATTTTCCATTAGAAAAGAAAATGGCTAATAGTTAGGATTCACTAAAAAATCGGTAATCCACTCCTGGAAAAGCCGCTCCGCATCAGGCACTAATCTATTTTTAACGTTTAATTAGGGCGGGTAATCATTCCAATTAAGAACATAAGCTCGTTTCTTTTTCTTTCCCTACAATTAGAGCCATAAGGCTCGATCCATGTATTCAATCGACCCAACTTTGAATTCATTTCGTTCTAAGAATTCAACCAAAGGTTTTGTACCGATCTAATAAGAACGAAATTGTTTCATAATTCTCCATTGATACGACATGCTCTTTTTTCCATTCATTCCTTTCAGGATCAGTCGTGGTCTTACAAACTCTACCGATAGTGTGGACGAATCCCTTGCTTCATCCAAATGTGTAAAAGAACCTAGCCGCACTTAAAAGCCGAGTACTCTACCGTTGAGTTAGCAACCCAAAGAGCATATAGTATATAGATACAATCGAGATCAAAATAAAGAAATTAGACAAGACAACCAAAAATTTGAATTAGAAAAAAAACTAGACCACTTATTAGATATTTTCATCCACTACATTATATATATTTTCTATTTAATTTCTCTATCTTTCTATCTCTATATTTTTTAAGAGATTCTTTTTTCAATTATCTATCCATTTCCTTATAAAAATTTGGGTTTTGTATCACAACAAATTCAACGAATCTTTGAATAAAGTAAAAACCAAAACCTGTTTTTTGTATGTAGGACAAAAAAATAGAAAAAAATGGATCCATTTACACTTGAATTATATTTGTTCACTACACTCTTGTCAATATGTATGTTAAAAAAAAAAAACACAAAAATAAATAAAGAACTTGTGTTGGATTGGCACTATCTAAATAAGGTACATGATTAGAAAGGAAAGAATGTAGAGCGAAATACAAAAGAAGTAGACAAAATCTCAATAATTATACGTCAAATAATTCATTCTTTTTTGAGTATAGTTCCAAAGAAAACCATCCAATTGAAAGGAATGTCAGAATTTTCGATTGCTAGATCCAACTCCTACTGTTAGTGAGTTGGTCAATATAAAACTTTCTTCGTTTGTTCACTTGATCTTTTTTCTAGACATCTTAAAATTTTTATTTTGATCATTCATTAGAGGAGACACAGCCTCCTACTGGAACAATACCAAATAGGTCTGACTAGAGCAAAAGAAGGTGTAAATAATAAAGAAAGGGTTATATAAAACTATATACATATGAATCGCTCAAGTCCCTTTGTTGTTGTACTTGTTGCAGTTAATTAAGTGAATTTTGTTTCATTAGGGCGAAGTTCTTTAAAAACCTCTGCTTTCTTTAAAATATTATAAACAGTTCCAGTAGGTTGAGCACCCCTTTCAAGAAAATATAGAATAGCGGGAACATTTAAATAAGTTTTATTCTTTATTGGATCATAAAAACCAACTTTCCGAAGATCTCTTCCTTCTCTTCGGGACCGAACATCAATTGCAACAATTCGATAGACAGCTCATTGGGATAGATTATATGAACAATACCCCCCCTAGAAACGTATAAGAAGTTTTCTCCTCGTACGGCTCAAGAAAAATGATTTCTTCTTTTTTTTTTCAAGTTATGAATATATAAACTTCTAATGGCAAATAGATCCATAAAACCATCAAATTAATTAGACTAAGAATTAAGCCCCATTTTGCTCTTATTCTTCTTTCCGGAAAAACCCATTTGCACCCATAACTCAAGTTGAATAACTCTCAAATAACTCAAAAGAAAAATTTAATTTATATTTATTGAGTGGTCTCTAACCCCCCCTTTGTCTGGCTTATTTAACCTCTATTGGAATTCTTCATTCTAATTTAGTTGTTGATACAATTGAGAATGAAAAGGGCCTTTCCTTGTTTCGGAATCTCTTTGCTTTAAATCATTAGGTTTATACATTACTTCGTTGATCTTTAATCCTTTCAAAATGGCAGCAACATACCCCTTTTGTGATTGTTTATCAAAGAAAAGAATCATACAAACACTTGCGCTTGATTCTTTCACAATATACTTTGTTATCGAAAAGGATTTATCAATTCCAACAAATTTTCCTTTTGGATTGGAAACTTGGTGGGGTTGGATCCTTTCGATTTATCTGTCACAAATATACTTACGAAGTTGTTCTAATTTATTGATTCACACTAACCCTAGATTCTTGCTCTTAAGAAATGAATCAATACTTTCTACTCGAGCTCCATCATATACTAGTTTAAATTAACTATAACACAAAAAAAAGTGTAGGTACTAGTCTAACAGAACAGGGGATGTCGAGCCAAGAGCACCTTTTTCCATATAAAATGGTGGATATAAAAATCCACATCAGATCATGTCCTTCAAGTCGCGCGTTGCTTTCTACCACATCGTTTCAAACGAAGTTTTACCATAACATTCCTCAAATTTTGAACCGGTATGCAATTGATTCAATTATGGAATCATGAATAGTCATTGGTTTAGGCGGTACGTACATAGAAATCTATACTTTATTCTCTATTAAATAGATATTCTAGATTCAATATATAATATTCTATTATTGGCATTAAAGAATATACGGATATTCACCCTTTTCTTATCTTATATTTAATATTTTTTAATATAAAATTATATCGAATTTTATTTTACTAGATTTTCGATATCTATTTTATATTGATTGATAGTAGTATTATGGGATTCGAAAGATAAATTTGAAATAGAAAGTTATATATAAATATAAGATAAACTAAGTAAATGAATAAGTGTAAAAAAATTCCAAAAATGATGTTGAATTAGGAATATTTTTTACATTTACAAGAAAAATAAAAAAGAAATACAGCTTTTTCTAGAACTCAGTATTAATGATTTAAATAAACCCGATAGGTCTATCGAAATGATAACTTGTAAAAACAAATCTGATTTTTTTCACAAAAACAAAAATCGTAAACCCTTCTTACTGAGATCAAAGGTTATATAAATAAAGTAAGAATCTTTCCTCATTTTATACGTTACGTATTTCTTTTGGGGTTCAATAAATTTTCAATTAAGGTGAATAAAATGGCTAAATGAATCGCCTTTCCTTTCAACCATTACATGGATTTCTACTTATTCGTTCGTTATGTTCGTTATAAAATAAAGAACAAAATACGAATTATCAAAACATTAAGTTTCAAACTACATATGTACCTTAATGTTTTGATAATTCGATTCGAAATGAGATTCGGGTAGATATTTAAATTGACACCTTTTCTTGTTGATTAATTCTTATCTACCCCCTCGCCCAATTATCTATAGGTACCGGGGGTCATAACCCCCCAAAAAAAAAGCACCCTTTTTTATTTACAAAATCATAAACTGTCTAGGTACAAAACGAAACAAAACAGACCTATACACAATACGGCAAATTTCTAATTTCGCCGCCTCCTTTAAGGGATAGAGAATATAGAATTGCTTTCGCATTTTTAGTATGAATACATCTTTGATAATTCTATTAATATTAACATAACTATTATTTTTTATATTTATATTTTTTTTATATAGAAATAGACACACGGCATAAGTAACTAAATTCCTTCCATATGGATTTTCATTGAAATTTAAAGAATCAATCTATTATCCTATCTTGCCTGTATTAGATCACAATTGGATTCAGTTAGATCTGTGTGTGTCAATTCCGTTTGTAAAAAAGATAGAATTCAGAAACGAATCTTTAAATAAAAAAAGCGAAAGAAGAAAAAATTATCTAGATACTCTATCTATAATACTCTATATAATATAAGACTACACTTTTTTTACAAAAAGCCCCTTGGTCAAAAAATTTTTGGATAGAATCCATATGCTCTGGGACGGAAGGATTCGAACCTCCGAATAGCGGGACCAAAACCCGTTGCCTTACCACTTGGCCACGCCCCACTTAGATTTCTACTCTACACTAATCTTGTTATTGATTGTTCGTCAATTCCAGCCAAAATCTCTATAGAATCCAGTCGATTGTTATTTTGATTTTAACACATATAGGTATAGAATTAAACAAACTGAATTTCTTGATCATTACATATAATTTAATTAAGATAATGTATGAAAGTATGATTTCTTCTATTCTCTTTTTATTTGAGAATGGAAGAGTTTTTGATTGAGTAAGTTCAAAAAAAAAAAAGAAACGAAAGGATTTTTTATCGACTTTACTTTTTTTAATTTTCGCTTATCTTATATCAATAACTCAATCAAAATGCAATAATCTTCAATAAAAAAGATGTCTGCTATGCTTAATATCTTTAGTTTGATCTGTATTTGTCTTAATTCTACCCTTTCTTCGAGTAGTTTTTTATTCGCCAAATTGCCCGAAGCCTATGCATTTTTGAGTCCAATCGTCGATTTTATGCCAGTCATACCTCTACTCTTTTTTCTACTAGCCTTTGTTTGGCAAGCTGCTGTAAGTTTTCGATGAGATTTAAAATATCGTCCTAGAAAACGATTTATTCGAGAAAAATTTCAAATATGGTTATGTTATATTAATAAATGAAAAGATCAGATACGTTTTATAGTATGAACTCTCAATTCAAATTTCAAATAGAAAAAGTCTTGGATAGAATAGCCTAGAAAAATGGGAATCACTTCCTTTATCGTTCTAACAAAAATTTCCGTGAAAGGCCCTGTGAGGTCTTCCACAAAAATTGTGGGTCGGAAAGCGATTGGTTATTATGGAGGCTCCTAACACTTAACAAATAAAATTTTTCTTTTATAGAATATATGGGGGAATCTATTCTCTTTTTTACACAAAAAGATCTTGGAGATTGTGTAATGCTTACTCTCAAACTCTTCGTTTACACAGTAGTGATATTCTTTGTTTCTCTCTTCATTTTCGGATTTCTATCTAATGACCCAGGACGTAATCCTGGACGTGAAGAATAAAAGAGAAGTTTCCTTACTTTTTTTTAGTGTCTTATTTTTTTTATAAAAAAATAAAAAGAATTCAAGAAATTGGAAAGAGAAAAAATAGTAAATCATCAACAGAAACGGAAAGAGAGGGATTCGAACCCTCGGTACGAATGACTCGTACAGCGGATTAGCAATCCGACGCTTTCGTCCACTCAGCCATCTCTCCCTATTGAAAAAAGTAATTACAAAAAAGAATTACTAATTACTATAGTTAGATTACACATAACGTGCCATTTTAAAAATATTTTTTTTCTAGGTTTTCAATATACAAAAAATATAATATATAAAATTTTAATTCGAAATTCTTTAAGATTCCAGACTCTTCTAAATTCTAGAGAATAATTAAACTGAAATATAAGTCAAATTTTTAAAGTTATTTATATTATTTATTATTATTTTTTATTTATTCCGTTTATAATCTAAATAGAAATTTATATATATAATATATAATAAGTCTGATATATATATAAACATAATATAGAAAAAATATGTATACAAACATATTATGTATACAAAGAGATATAGCATTTATAATATATATATAATATATATATAAAAATACATATAGAAATAACTAGAATAAATATAAGTTAAAAAAAAAAAATATAAATAGATACAAGATAGACTACAAGGTTTATCCGAAAGTCCAACTCAACTAAGGATTCAAAAAAAAAAGTTCAATACATATAAATAAAACCAGAAAGACTTCTTGTGAAAGGCCTTTTAGTCCCACGGCCTGGCCTGGTCACTACCTCGCCGGGCCTTTTATTAATTCAACGGATCATAGCATAGATAGAAAAATTTTTAGTTCATTTTTTTATAACTGTTTTTTTATTTTATAACTCCATTAATACTTTAATACTATAGAAAAAATGCTTGTTAAAGCAAGAACAAAAAAAGGCATGTTTCTATTCGATATAGAATAAAAATGCCCTATTGATTATCCTTTCTTTTTTTTAAGAAAACCTATAGATTCTTGCACAACTCGTCTATTATAACTTTAGCTATTTTGTTAAAACGTATCCGTCAAAACTCTCTGCCCAAAAATAGAACTTCGTGCTTAGGTATTTAAATCCCGTTTCTGAATCTCCTCCGAAAATAGTTCAATACTCTCATT